CATTCGGTGGAACCGGTGAACTACACTTGCTTCTGGATAGATGTGTGGGACAGAGGGCTCGTGGTACCTGCTGCCCACCCTTCCTCCTCTGCTTTGAGAACCGCGTGAACGGAGAGTGGGCAGAAGGGAAGGAGGTCCTCATACGGAGTCGCGCACTTACTTGAGCAGTGAGGGCGCCTGGGTATCTTATAGAAAGGGAAGGCAGAGGTAGTACTTCGAATGGCGAAGAGAGGCGGCTCGGCAGGGAAGGAATGGGATATCATCAAGGATGACTTCTTTGTTGGCGAAACGAAAGGTCCAAAGGACCTGTGATTCTCTGAGCCGGTCTGGATTTCCAACGCCTCGGGAAACTGGTCGAGATAGATGACAGCACCCTTTTATTATCTTCCTTACTCTAACAAGTAAGACAGTAAACTACCTTACCGGGAGGGCAATCTTCTCTTATGGCCTTCACCTCCACTAAGAAATAAATTTGTTTGCGCTTGAATTGAAGTGATGAGGTCGCAAAGCAAAGAGGGAAGTTGGGCTCCTATGGAAACGCTTTCCATACCTTTCAATACGTTACGCTGCCATTTTTCCAATATCATTGAATAGCATGGCCTGGGGCTAAGGTAACTCAAGTGGGAGAGCCGTGTTATGGGTAACCTTATTGCACGGTTCAGAGAGCACTTGTGTATGTGATGCAAGTGAACGTGTACGAAAAAGCTGTCGTAAAGTTTCGTTGTTCGTTCCGTCGTCGACCCTATCTATGTTTCTATGATGGCCCAAGAACACGCTCATTCTTCAGCCGTAGAGAGACTTTTGAATTGCGAGGTACCATTACGAGCTCAATATATACGAGTGTTATTCCGTGAAATAACTCGAATTTCAAATCATTCACTTGCTTTAACTACTCATGCTATGGATGTGGGAGCATTAACTCCGTTTCTGTGGGCTTTTGAGGAGCGGGAGAAATTGTTGGAATTCTATGAAAGAGTCTCAGGAGCCAGGATGCATGCCAGTTTCATACGACCAGGTGGAGTGGCACAAGATCTGCCTCTTGGCTTATGTCGAGATATTGATTCTTTTACACAACAATTTGCTTCTCGTATCGACGAATTAGAAGAGATGTTAACCGGCAACCGTATCTGGAAACAACGATTAGTGGATATTGGTACTGTCACTGCACAGCAAGCAAAGGATTGGGGATTCAGTGGTGTAATGTTAAGAGGTTCAGGGGTATGCTGGGATTTGCGAAGAGCAGCACCTTACGATGTTTATGACCAGTTGGATTTTGACGTACCAGTAGGTACCAGAGGAGATTGCTATGATCGTTACTGTATTCGTATTGAAGAGATGCGACAAAGTGTTCGGATCATTGTGCAATGTCTTAATAAAATGCCTAGTGGCATGATCAAAGCCGATGATCGTAAACTATGTCCTCCATCACGATGTCGAATGAAACTATCCATGGAATCCTTAATTCACCATTTCGAACTTTATACAGAAGGTTTTTCCGTACCAGCTTCTTCTACCTATACCGCAGTTGAAGCACCTAAAGGAGAATTTGGTGTCTTTCTGGTCAGTAATGGAAGCAATCGTCCTTACCGTTGTAAAATAAGAGCACCTGGCTTTGCCCATTTACAAGGACTCGATTTTATGTCCAAACATCACATGCTAGCGGATGTGGTCACCATCATAGGTACTCAAGATATTGTGTCTGGAGAGGTGGATAGATAGGACTACTAGTTGCTCGATCAGCTTTATTGCGAGCCAAAAACTATAAGTGGAATTCTCCCTTGACTCGATCTTTAAAAAAATGATGGAATTCTCTATCATAGAGATTTTGTTTTATATCCATTTTTGCTATTTGTGGGGGGCCTTTTTATTTCTTTTGGCTGGAACTTGTCTTCATAGTATATCTATGGAGGGGTTACCCAGGGGGGAAGCTCTTGCCTTACTCGATGTCTCTTCTCTCCAAGAAGACATCGAGAAGGTCTTATTTTTGACTATGGGAAGTTTGGGCCAGCCACTTGCACATGGCTACACGTGGAAAGAGCTGGCCCAAGCTATTCATGGAGGCTCCACGAATAAAGAGGAGCTCCTCTTTATTCTATGCAACATGATAGAAGAGGGGCAACTAGTGAAGATGCCGAGAATGGCCGGAGATTACCGGTCTTAGTTAGAATCTGTTGCAAATGCATGTGAGGGAGGGAATGATTGCACATTAGTACTAGTAAGAGCTAGTAAGAGTAAGGGAAGGCAAGTGCCGTGGCATGGTACTTCTTTTCTTCTTTGTACGAGTTTCTAAGAGCAGGGGATTCGAGAATAAGAAAGAGCCTCTCGTCCATTAAGGTCTAAGTTGCGCTGTACTCTGGGCATCTTCAAACTCCTAGTGCGCAAGACTACGTACCTATCTCCTTCTCACTAAAAGTATTTAGCTTGTAAGTAAGAAATATTCCTTTCAGTCGGCATAGAACCTGATTAGTACTTTCCAGCCTCTTTCACTCCCACCCGCTGTCACTCTCTCGCTCCTTTTATGTAGCTCGTTCCCTAAAGGACCAGCGACTATCGGTAGAGTCCAAAACATCCCTCCCTCTATCGGTGGAGCTACTGCGTACCTCCTAACCTCTCGTTCCAAGTATGTAACTCGTTCCTATCGGTTGAGCACTACATACCGTAACCGTAACAACAACTCATACGAGTGACTTCTTCCCCCTCCTCCTCTCTAACTCCTAGCCCCTAGCAGCTTTTAAGCTTCTAGCTACTAACTGAAAAAGTAGTCTACTTGACTCTGAAAAAAAAAAGAAGGCTTACTCTTTCAACCAACAGCTAAGGCCTTCTATCGTCCTTAAACCCAAGTTCTAACGCCAGAGCTACAGGTCCGGTCTGAGGGTAGTTAAAACGGATAAAAGAACCGATTAAGTCTGTGTTCAGTGATTCCCCCCTAAGGGTATGAGTTCACTCAGCTTCACCTACTAAAAAGAAGAAAGGATCGAAATGACTCTTTCAAGCAATAGCTAAGCTAAGTGGAAATATATCCTTTTTCTAATCCAGTTACATTGCTCCAGCACGGGTTCCCTAGCAGGGGGATAGCAAGTCTATCTGGGTGTTCCCTCCGGGGGCATTTCCTAGTCTTATCTATTTGTTCAGGTTGAACAATCACTGGTTCAGAAATGACTACGGTGATAAGAGAAACTGAATACCGGTATGCTCTGGAGCCCGTTACCACTACCCAAAAAGTACACTAGAGAAATGTTGCACTAACGGCACAGAGAGGTTGTTTTCAAGACAAGACTTGGAGTTATGGTTAACTTGCTTGGTGGGCGAAGTAGCAGAGTCAAGGTAGCATTCCCTGTTAGCAGTACTCTAGTATTTAGTCAATTCTTTGACTAAGGCCTAGAAGAACTATCGAAAAAGGGCCTTATTTTCATATGTGTGTGTGTATGCAAGACCGCTCCTGTAGTTCAAGGCAGGTAAGGGCTGCCGCATAGGGGCGGGCTGGCTGTTCATGAGGGGGAGGCACCATCACTCTGTCTCGAAGGCAAGTTAAGTCAAGTGCCAAGTCAGGGTAGTGCATTAAGGAGCTGTGCAACTATCGCATCAGCTAGAGCGGCATTAGGCATTGGAAAGGTGCTTAATTCCGAGAGCTATTTTAGGCTTTCAGAGGGAAAGCAAGATGATCGACCGGCTACGGGAGTTGCAGAGGCTCTCGAACTTTATGTTATCACTATACGATGATTGCGAAATTGGGATCTTGAGGATTTACAACTCCTTAGAACTCTCTTCAAGTGGAAGTCCCCTTCTTCAGTGAGCTTACGCTCCAAATCATCCCGCACAGACAACAAATACTTGTCATCTGGACGACACGACTCCAAAAGAAAATACCGCACCATACCAAGGTGATAGCAATTAACTACTAACCCATCTGGAAAACCTAACCAGATAGGAAACAGTAGTGGTATGATTCCACCAGGTGAGAAGGCCACAAAAACGTGCCTATACCAGTGTCGGTTATATTAAGGTTTTTATTCCTTAGCCGAAGCTTGAACAAACAACTTGACTTGCCCAATCAAAGGAGTTTGCAAGCTTCGGCAAAAATGGCCGATAGTTTGGTGTTCTATTGAAGACAAGATTCTTTCTTGCCATCCAAATAAACCAGAAAAGAAAGGGGTAAATAAGGGAAAGGGCGGGTTTTCCTAGGGGGGAGGGCGGGGGCCCCTGTTTTATTTATTCCAGAAGAAGCAGCGCCTTGTTTGTGCATTGATTATCGGGCGCTCAACAAGGTAACCTAACCATCAAGAACAAGTGTCCACTTTGATTGCGGACTTCTTCGCCCAGCGCGAGATACTTCTCGAAGTAGGATCTACGGTTGGGCTACTACCAAATGCGTATCGCGGAAGGTTCTGAAAGAAAGCTTTCTTGACCAGCGTGAAATCTCAACTGAAATAAAGCCACTTGTTGTACTCCATATAGGGATTCATCCATGTTACAACGGTTTTAAAGCACTTCTCTTCGTCTATCCTTGACCTTTTGGTTCTCAGACCCGTAGTATAATGGATCAAATATCCGCATGTAAGGAAGATTCTTCCGCTTTTGTTAACTGGGTGGTTCGGACTATCTTCTTGTATCAATTTATGTACCGTCTTCTTGCTCAAGATAGAATAGCTAGTAAATGAGATAAGTTAGCATTCAGTATTATTAAATAAAGGTAGGGAAGGGATAGAGGGATCCCGCTCGTGTAGGTGGGTAGGATATTTCCATTTTAGCGTAGGATATGGGAGTAGTCTATTTCCGGATGTTTTGTGTTGGAAGCACCTGTTCGCAATGTAGAAGTCAAGGAAGGTGCACATCCATCAGACTCAGGAGGTAAGTATGAAAAGGCTGCAGTGCCCGATCTCGCATCGGTCGAATCGTGAAGAGGAAGACAGGGTTGGGCTGGAAGGCGGGTAAGGCTCTTCTTCCTCTTTGGCTTTTTCCAACCGGCAAAGAATTTCTTTATTATTAGCTTAGAAAGAAGGGCCCGCTAGCTAGGTTGATTATATTAAAAGGTGGTTTACGGCTAGGGGGGGTTCGCACGAGGGATCTTGCTAAAGGAAACGGAACAGATAATAGATCTTTGGCCATCTCCTCATCTGAGGCTGCAGCTTATTCTTAATATCCCATCGAGCAAGAGAAATGGGTGCATAGGAAAGCAATACCCCGGTTGCAAAGAGAGGTTGCTACTGAGCGCTGCCCTGGGAACAGGATTGGGAAAGGAATTACGAGATTCCTGACTAAAAGCAGGTTGGAGAATGATTCTCGATCAGATCAGAGAAGTACCGTTGACGTTGACACATCGGTATAGCTGTCCCGGGATTTTTCATTCAAATCGTTGGTTGGACCGTCTACTAAAGACATTCTTGCAAAAGAGCAAGAAGCGGAACTAGACGTTGTCATGATTCCATTGTTAAAAAAATCTTCCTTTCTCCGGAAGAAGGGCACATTATGCGACACAAACTCGTTAAGTAAGAAGATGGGCCTCCGGTCGTACTCTTGAGAGTGACCTCGGGGATAGGGCAATTCTTGGACTGCTACAAATGTAACTTCCTATTTAGTGTAGTGAAAGAAATTTTTTCTTGTTTCGGGAAGATAATCAGTAAGACAATCGGGATAGCGGAATGTCTGTATAAGGGGGTACCTGGAGGATAGGAAAATACTTAATAATAGATAGGCACACTAGAAAGAAAGCCCTGGGTGAAGAGAAGAATGCTGTCCCGTCCCCTCCCCTCCCCATTGGGTAGGGAATTAAGAGGCAGAACCTGGAGATGAACCAATGAATGACTATATTATATAGTATGCAGGATGGAACCACCTTTTAGGGTACAAAACCTATTCTCTTATATTATAAAAGGGGTTCTTGAATAAGATGTCCTGCGCTCGGACTTAGAGTGAGAGTGACCCCGATAAAGCGGACAACCTGGAGGGAATTCCTCACAAAGAGGAAAGCCTTAGCCTTATTTATAAAGTAGACGATTTTCCACCTTTCTCTACTCGAAAAGCCAATGGGCTTGTCTGGATGAATGCTGTGTCGGAAGCCGTGATCACATAGTCACTTCCGCCCACAGTGCTGTTACGACGGCAGGTCACCGGGAGTGAAGTCAACTCAGCTCCTGATGTAGCATTCATTCGGACCATTCGACGTTTGATTCTTTCTATCAGGGATACCGACGGCTCTGTGAGAGGGTAAAGCTACCAAGGTGGTTTCCCATGACGGGTTACCCGGTTCAAGGCTTTGTCTTACTAGATCATCTATTGGTAGCAATGATCGAAAGATCAGGTGTAGAATGCATCAGGATGGGAACGAACGTTTATTATTATTTCGAATATGACAGCATGCCTTTGTCAATAGAATGTATTGATTTCTCAATACTGCTAGCTGAAGTGTTCACGTAGGTCAAATAGCTTCTATAGCTCAATCCAATAGTAATCAACGGAGATAGAGTCCAGCGGTTCAACCAACGCTTCTAAGGGGAGCGGGGCAAGCAAAGCAAGAAAGCAGGCAAAGTCATTGAGCCTATTCTATTCCGAAAGTTCCACACATGGAATGTCGTCGGCATTCTTCTCCTACTCGCTACAATTGCTTTAGCGCGAGCAGGGAAGGAAAGGGCGGAAATCTCCCTATCTGATCCAGGTGCAGATCAAGAAGGATCTGTAAACCTTTCTTCTTCCTTATAGTGTGCAAACACGAGCAAGCTGCTAAGTGATAAAAGAAAGAAGAACTCATCTGCCCTTCTGGTATAGATCGGGAATTCCTACTTAAAGAGAAACAGAGGCTCGTTTAACGAGCTGGAGCCTATCTTACTAATGGCCAAAGAGTAGGCGATTGAAAGACCGGTATGCTCTAAAAAGAAAGTCAAGGATAAGCTTGCATTCTAGAAGCGGTAGCTTCCGAAGGATATAGGTAGAGTGGAAGCCTTCAGCCTTTCATTTTCTTACTATAGGTATAGGCCAAAACGTACACGAGTAAGAGGAAATACGACCTCTTTTAGGCGGGATAGGTTATTTAGGATCCCTACTCTTTCTTTTTATTTTACCTTGTCGAAGTAGAAAGATAGTTCTTACTGAAGTACAAACAGCTCACCTCTGCTCTCTCGCGACTATGGCAGGGCGGTACACTAGATAAAGCTAAAAAACCCAAAATTTATTCTTCCCCCTAGATTAAACTTGATCATCTTCCTATATCCACATTACTTGATACCATAGCACAAAGCCACAAACGATCGCCATGCACTTGATCACTTACACAAGCAGTATAAGCTTCCCTCCATAGACTACAATGTCCATTAAGCCCTCATTGCACCCCCAAGACTTCACATAATATGGCACCCATTTGGATTTTCATCACTGAACAAGGCGAAGGTATCGGAATCGTCGGAATAGTAGGGATGTGGTGGATAGTTGGGTTATGGTGGATGGGACGGCGGTGGCAAAGGCATCTTATATAGATGGACCGAAACCGGACCTAAAGGAGGGCAGAAA